AGGAAAAAGGTTTCCATTGTACTAAGCTAAGGACGGGAAGGAAAAAAGCGAGTGATCTGGTAATTCCTCATCCTCAAAGCAGTCCTTCCTGTAGTCTCAACAAATAAGTAATTATAGGAGTAAAGTGTTGATATAATTCGAAGAAGCAAACGACAATTTAATTTCAAGTTAATAAAGAAAAAAAGTAAAAAAAGTATGTAATCTAAGGTACTTTTTTACATTTCTAGGATTAAACAAAAGGATTCGCAAATAAAAGCGCTAATGCCACAACCAGTCCGTAAATTGTTAAAGCTTCCATAAAAGCTAGACTAAGCAATAAAGTACCTCGTATTTTACCCTCTGCTTCTGGTTGTCTCGCAATACCCTCTACAGCTTGGCCTGCAGCAGTACCTTGACCAACTCCGGGTCCAATAGAAGCAAGTCCTACAGCCAATCCAGCAGCAATAACGGAAGCGGCAGAAATCAGTGGATTCATGGTAAGTTCCTCACACCAAAAAAAAAAGAAATGGTTAATGATACAATCAACCAATGAATTATTACTTAATTTTATCATTAAGTTTGACCATTAAGATCTATTGGGTCGGAGTAACTAAAAACTAATGATAATATTACTGAATCGTCAGAACTACTTCGATATCTCGTTTTTTGTTTCTACCCATGATGAAGTTTTTGTAAATCCATATACATACGGCTCTAGTTATTGTATTTCTTTCTTTACAACCATTCTTTCATTCCATCCTTCGTTCTTTACTCTTCTATATCCTTGAGTTCATCTGTTTTTTCATTCAATCCACAATCACAAATGAAACAGAAGAAAGGACTTGACTTATCTTGTAATCCATCTAATCTAAATGCAGTAAACTGCAATCAAATCAATATATGCAATCATCAATATATGCAATCATCAATATATGCAATGGATATCAATATGATCGATATCAACGATATCAATATATCAATATAACGATATCAATATGTATATCAATACAAATATATATATATATATATATTTTTTTTTTCAATTCCGTAATATCGTTCATCTTCTCTCCTACGACTCTAGGTCATATATTCATACGTATTTATATCTATTATGTTCTCCAACCAAGCAGATTATCTTGAACCATGCATGAATTGGGATAAGCTAAAAAAAAAGACTATTTTGAAAACTAGTCAATGATGACCCTCCATGGATTCGCCTATATAAGCCGCGGCTAAAGTTGCAAAAATAAGAGCTTGAATACCACTTGTAAATAATCCAAGAAACATGACAGGTATAGGAACTACTGAAGGGACTAAAGAAACAAGAACAACAACTACTAATTCATCAGCCAATATATTCCCGAAAAGTCGAAAACTAAGAGATAAGGGTTTTGTGAAATCTTCTAGGATGTTAATTGGTAAAAGTATTGGAGTTGGTTTGATGTATTTCTCGAAATAACCCAACCCTTTTTTGGTAAGACCTGCATAAAAATATGCCACTGACGTGGGTAAAGCTAAAGCAACAGTAGTATTTATATCATTCGTGGGCGCAGCTAACTCCCCATGAGGTAACTGTATGATTTTCCAAGGTAAAAGGGCACCTGACCAATTAGAAACAAAAATAAATAAGAACATAGTTCCAATAAAAGGAACCCAAGGTCCATATTCTTCTCCAATCTGGGTTTTGCTCAAGTCTCGAATAAATTCAAGGACATATTCAAAGAAATTCTGACCGTCGGTCGGAATGGTTTGTGGATTCCGAACAGCTATGATGGCTGAACCTAACAAGATAGCAATTACGACCCAAGAAGTGATAAGTACTTGGGCATGGATTTGTAAACCTCCTATTTGCCAATAGAAATGTTGGCCTACTTCTACACCCGATATATCGTATAACCCCTTGAGTGTTTTAATGTAACATGGTATAACATTCATATTGTCCTCTGATAGAAATTGAACTTCAAAAAAGGAATTAGTTTGATTCAACCATTTCTTTCTCAACTCACCAACTTGAATCATTAATCATATATTTAGGATACCAAGAAATCACATAACATCATAATATATATCAATATCCCCAGTTATTTTTTTTTATCTATTAAAAAAAAAAAGTAACCGATCCAATAAATCTATGGAGTTGCCCAATAATTAACATTAACTAATTTTATTATTCTTAATCTTAATCATAATCAACGATTTCTTATATAGCTAGAACGACCTTCACAAATTGCGGATACTAATTTGTTAAGAATCAATCGAATTGAAGCTATAGCGTCATCGTTGGCTGGAATAGAAATATCTGCAAGATCTGGGTCACAATTTGTATCGATTAAACAAATCGTTGGAATCCCCAAAATGGCACATTCTCGAAGAGCCGTATATTCTTCTTGCTGATCAACGATGATCACAATATCAGGCAATCCCGTCATATATTTGATCCCACCGAGATATGTTTGCAAGGTAGATAATTTTCTCTTCAACATTGCTGCATCTCTTTTGGGGAGACGGTTGAGTTTCCCCATCTTTTCTTCTGCTCTTAAGTCCCTGAACTTATAAAGTCTCGTTTCCGTAGTGGACCAATTTGTTAACATACCACCGAGCCATTTTTGATTAATAAAATGAGACCGAGCCCTTATTGCAGCTGATGCTACTGAATCCGATGCTTTATTTTTGGTACCGACGATTAAGAAGTTTTTTCCCCTACTTGCTGCATCAAAAACTAAATCACAGGCTTCTGATAAAAAACGAGCAGTTCTAGCGAGATTTGTAATATGAATACCTTTACGCTTTGCAGAAATGTAAGGGGCCATTCTAGGATTCCATTTCTTAGTACCATGACCAAAATGAACTCCTGCTTCCATCATCTCTTCCAAATTGATGTTCCAATATCTTCTTGTCATTTTTTCCCACACTTCCTTTTTGTTTTTTCTTTTTCGTATTATTAACAAAGAGACGAGGTACCTTGAAATAAATAATTGTTCCGATGGAACCTTCTACCGGGGATTGACCATTGATACACGGCACAAACCATAAAATTTTTTAATTACTTATTTTATTTATTACCAAATCAATAATCAGACCAGTATAGTTAAAAGATAGTTAAAGTGAAAATGAATCCGCTCTTAGGAATCATTAAATCGCATAAATGATTGTTCTGATGTCTCATGTAAATTTGTCTCATGGAAATTGTTTGTCGCGTAAGAACTAAATAATTCTCTATGGTGTAACAAAATATCTCTCATTTCCAACTCGAATAGATTTTTTCTTTTGATTTCCAAATAAATGTTTTTGTCTTGCCTTGAACGGTGCACAAATTTTTGGAATCCGGTACCAACAGGTATAATCCCCCCCAGAACAACGTTCTCTTTCAGGCCTTTCAACCAATCAATACGACCTCGTAGAGCAGCTTTTGCTAAAACTCGAGCGGTTTCTTGAAAACTTGCTTCGGATATGAAACTTTGAGTATTCAGAGACGCTCTTGTTATTCCCAATGAGATTGCCCGATAACAGATCGATTCGTCCAAAGCGCGCCCTGCTCGTTCCGCTCGCAACAATCCGATTAATTCTCCAGGCGAAAAAACATTAGACATTCCATCTTCTGAAACCAACACTTTTGATGTTACTTGACGTACAATAATCTCTATATGTCTATTATGGATCTGTACCCCCTGGGATCGATAAACCTTTTGGATCTTATTAACCAAAGAGATACGACTTTGGGCTATGGTTAGCTCAGCTCCAATCAAAAACCCCCAGGGGATCCCAAGAATTCTTGGTATATGCTCGTTCCAACCTTCAACTCTCCTTTCGAGGTTCATCGATATTGAATCAATCGAACGCACTTCTAAGATTTGTTCTACTTTTGGAAGACCTTGCGTTATGTCACCAGATCTCGATTTTTCATATATAAATGTAACTAATGTATCTCCTTCGTAAAGGATTTTCCCATAATGACCATGAACAGTTGCTCCAGGAGTAGCCAAATAAGACTTAGCCGATCTTATAACTAAAAAGTCGACATTAACAATTAAAATTTGACCAGATTTTTTTACGTGTGGTTCGTATTTAAATAGACATACATTTTCACAAATAAATTGTCCAAGGCTAATTTTGATCGATGTCTCTTCACAATAATCATGATGGAGAAAGCACCAATTCAAATGGAATGGGTTCAAAATGATGTTACTGCATAGATCGGGATTATAAATCCTTCTATTTTCATCTATTAAACAGTATTTAAGTACTTGAAGTACTTGGAAAATCTGTTTCAAATTGTCAAGTAGCAAATATTTCTTTAACACGATCTGATTATGAGTTATTAAATGGTAAGATGAATAAAAATTCGATATTTTAGGTACAATAGCGCCTAAGGGACCTAAATAATCCCTAATTGTAATTAGGGGATCCGATTCTTTTGTCACATTGTTATATTTCGAACTATTGAATGGACCAATTCGAGAACAATTGGATGATGACAAAATTAGCAAAGATTGGCATTCCTTATTTTGATTCAACAACATACCAATAGTTCCTTGATGTTGGCTAAGTGATTGAATCTTCGCCTTGGAATAAAAAGGATTGATATTGGTGCAATCTAATCCATTATCGGGAATCAATCCGGAACTTGCCCTATCATACCTTTTTCCGGTATACGAAATAGTGGACTTGACTAACTCAATTCTTATGAAATCGCGAATTAGATCATTTGCCCTTACCTCAACAAAGGAAGCATGAACCTCTTCTATAGAACCGTTTTGTTCTTGGTCCCAATTCAATACTAAGCAAGTCCGAACTAATTGAATACTTGTGTGATAAATTCCTCGAATTGACTTGCCATTTCCATAAAGGATATAATTGACAACTCTAAATTGGACATTATCCTTTTCCTGCAAGATATCACGAGGAAAAAGTGTTGCTAAATTTATCCCATCGGATATTTCATATGTGACTACGGGTCGAACCAAAACAAAATACTTTTTCTTGGTAGGTGTGATCCGTTGAACATAGATCCAATTTTTCCA